CTTAAATTGGAAGTTACAACAGATCAAAATAGAAAGGAATTGATAGAACAATTCCTAGAAACAGAATTATGTCACTTAGACTTATTAAGGTCATAGGGTTTTGTATAGAATAGCAAAACAAAAATAAAATGATTAAAATAATACCATTATTATGATATTACATATTCGAATTTGATAAAAATAAAAAGATTCGGTATTTGGAAAGACAAAAAATAAGATAGAATCCATTTTTTAGCACTTAAACACCTTAGGGATTTCGTTGTTCAAAAACGATTCAAAGAGAAGAGATCTATTTGTACTTTACTGATTTTTTGAGTAGAATGCAGAAGTGTATTGTATAATAAAAGAAGGGTTGCATTTATTAAACACATATGCGGATAGCTATAATATCCGACTTCTGTTTTATTGCCAGTTCTTTTTGGGACAGCCGGGGTCGTGTTCTATTAAAAGAGAATTTCCATTCAATGCACGAAGTAGGATAATTTTATGATAATTCCCTATCGACAACATATCTAAATAATAGATATCTGTGTAACAATTTAGGTTCTGGGGTTTACATATACTCATATGTTTTGTTATAATTGAAATTGAGAAAGATTTTTTGATTGAAAAAATCAATACTGATTAGTTCTGGATCAATTTGGATTTTCTTATGTCATTAGGAAAACACAAGTTGAAATTCAAATACCAGAATCGTTCATGAATTCGAAATAAGGAGTCAATAGTTAATGGTTCAAATTTCTCGGCTGAAAATACACAATGCTAAAAACATTCTCTCGCTTTTCTATTGAGAAATCAAATGTGTATTTTCAGATACTATACAATCAATTGAAGGGTTGGATCAAATCCAACCAAAGGGGGTTTTTCTTTTAGGAAAGAAAAGGATTAAGGAAAACAGAAATTAAAATGCAAGTACAAGAAAAATTCAGTAATCCGGGAAAATTTTCACCTATTTTGTATCATTTTGGCGGCATGGCCGAGTGGTAAGGCGGGGGACTGCAAATCCTTTTTCCCCAGTTCAAATCCGGGTGTCGCCTGATCACCAAAAAACTCGAGATCTCTGCTTCTTTTCTGTTCTAAAGAATAGGCCTTATTATTCCTACATTTTCTACACGTTCCCATTTCCTTGAGATGTTACTATGTATTTTGCTTGTGTTTAATCTTTCCTGATTCAAAATCATAACCAATTTATTGGATTGGTTTCTCAATAGTGTTCGGTCAGAACCAGAACCCCTTTTTGACTCTGCGCCACTGATTCCACTATTATTAGTGAGGAATAATGGAATAATTCGTTCATATTTAGAGAGATAGGGGACATAATGCACATGGATATAGTAAGTCTCGCTTGGGCTGCCTTAATGGTAGTCTTTACATTTTCCCTTTCACTCGTAGTGTGGGGAAGAAGTGGGCTCTAGAAGTACTACTAATTGAGTTCAGGAATCAAACCGTATCAATTGTTTTATAGATCGTTCTGCAACGCATTTGGAACTATTTAAAATCAAAATCTCTGAATTTTGAATCCCGTTGGACTCCGACTCCAATCGAGTAATCTATGATATGAATCATACTCTTTCAATTAAAGAGATATTTCATCGATTCCCGCCTTTGTATTTCGAAAAGAAAGGGATTCAGATAATTGGAAATTTATTCCAACCTCAAATTCTTCCGAAATTTGATATTTCAATCAATGAGAATCGGCTCTGACTATCTTTATAGATGGATACTGGAGAAGACCGGACCTTTTTTTTTGATTTCTTTCCCCCTTTACTCTTCAAAGAAGAAGTGGTTTGGTTAAGTGTATACGCACTTTCTATGAGAAATGATATAGAGATGGTGGTTGTCTAACGAGAGACTAGGAAATAATAAAATCTTGACTCGGTCGAGTCGGGGGCATTTCCCCCTTTTGTTTATAATTTGAGAAGGGCGATTTTTGCTTTATCGATTTATTTCATATCATGGTTCGGGCGTTAAAAATGGGCCAGGTTTCCCCTTCCTTATTAGTAATAATAAAGGAATTAGAATCCTAAGATAATAATTCTTTCAGATTGATCGGAACAAATAGATGTAGCAAATTGGGTGTTATGTCAATTCCATACAATATATGGAATTAATATACACATATATGATATGAAGAGAATACTGTAGATTGATCTATAGAAACTTAAGCCTTTATCTTTATTCTAGATTACAACTTTATAGACTAAGTTTATAGACTAAGTTTATAGACTAAGTTTATAGACTAAGTTTATAGACTAAGTTTATAGACTAAGTTTATAGACTAAGTTTATAGACTAAGTTTATAGACTAAGTTTATAGACTAAGAGATAGATAGTATGGTAGAAAGATGCATCTTTCTACCATACTATCTATCTCTTAGAAAACTGCCGATTATAGTGCGCTCATTTCATTTAAGTTAAGACGTGAAATTGGAATCCTTTTCATTTGACTTCGTTAATTTTTGATAAGAACTCAGAAGGAAGGTTTCATTCAATTGAATTTTCAAATTCAATTGAATTAATCATTTTGACTGACTGTTTTTACGTAAATGATAAGCAGAAAGGCCGTAGGAACTAGAATGAATAGTGCAGTAGCAATAAATGCAAGAATATTTACTTCCATAATCTCATCGGTTTTTTACTTCGCAATAACTCGGGATTTAATCCCCTCGAGATGATAAATCTTTCGGCTGTAAATTCAATGAATGAATTAACTCTCGACGATCTTGAATCGGATCAATATCATGAATAACAATATTTGATCTATCAAATCAACCCGTCGTCAAGACTTGAATAGTATAACATAGGAGGTTCTTTTATCCATACCGAATCCAAATTAGGATTCCTGACTCAATCAATCCAAAAATTCCTTTATTTATCATCCGTTTCCTTGTTTTTTTCTATAACCTACCTTGAGTCTTCCTTGGACAATCATCTGATGAAGAATGATCAGATTGCCTTTCCACTTCGATTAATTACACAGTTCCAAATCTAAACAAAGAATAAAAGCGAAATGTAAAAAATAGGAAAGAAAAAAAGAACTAAAGACTCCTTTTTGCTTTGGGAATGAAAGTATGCCCCTCGACACCCTTTACTATGAACTAGTAAAGGGAAAAATGAATTGATGTATTTATTTGATTTTGATCCGTCGGGACTGGCGGGGCTCGAACCCGCAGCTTCCGCCTTGACAGGGCGGTGCTCTAACCGATTGAACTACAATCCCGGGGAAAGGAAATGGGGGATCGAGCAGAAAATTTGATTATTTTTTATCTTCGTATGGGGTATTGTATTTCTGAAGGACAGGGGGATTTATACAATCCCATGGTAGATTGGCGGATTATTGGGCCGAGCTGGATTTGAACCAGCGTAGACATAGTGCCAACGAATTTACAGTCCGTCCCCATTAACCGCTCGGGCATCGACCCAGGAAGAATTCATTTTAGGCTTATTGGTAATCCATGATTAACTTCCTTTCGTAGTACCCTACCCCCAGGGGAATTCGAATCCCCGCTGCCTCCTTGAAAGAGAGATGTCCTAAACCACTAGACGATGGGGGCCAACTTGACCAACCGCCCTCATACTATGATCATAGTATGATCAGTTTTTTGAAATTGTCAATATAATGATAATGGAATGATCAGATCCGAGGGATCTTTTCGTTTTTCATAATTGTATAGAATTTTCTGATTCGTCATTCAATTCATATTCATGAATCGTTCATTAGAATCAACATTCTCTATATAAATCTAATCTAGTAAGCGGGATCAAAATCAAAAAGTTATCAAAAATTTTCTTTAAGACTTTAGTTCAAGGGGACAAGTAGAATCTCTTCATGACATGATTCGATGAAATATCTTGAAATTTATTTTATGTCAAATTGGTAAGTGTACGTGTATGTTATGTATCAATCAAGTGAATTTTGTTTTCATTAAGGATCATGTCAATAAAAGAAATTAGGGCTAGTCTTGAAACAATTCATTTTACCCTAGACTTTCTAGGAAAATCCATTTGATTATTCAAAAATCAGCCACTATGAGTATATTGTATATACTTATATGTATATAATATATGTGCATATAGATATTTTATCTACATAGTGACTCGTCGGGGAATTAAATAAAATAAGCCCTTTTAACTCAGTGGTAGAGTAACGCCATGGTAAGGCGTAAGTCATCGGTTCAAATCCGATAAGGGGCTTTTTTTTCATCCATTTTTTTTTCATAAAAGTCCAGTCATAGTATTCAGAAAATAGAGATCTTTTTTTCTTTGGAATACAAAGGGAACTAACCAGATACTACGTTATCATTATACTGAGTTAGAATATAGCAGTTCTAGTTAGAAAATGGAACATTTGTTCGGAAATTTTCATTATTATGAATAATCATAAGCCGCCTCTTGTATCGCCAAAGATCCCTATATTGTCATTATACCAAGCAAATCCATTGAAAACATTCGAAATCAACAAAAGAAAAGGTAAAAAGAAAAAGTAAGTGGACCTGACCCATTTAATTATAACTATATCCGCTATTCTGATATTAAAATTTGATAGAGATGAAATTTGAATTCGAACAGTTGACTCACCTCCTTTTTTTTAATTTCATTTTTTTGGACTTGGAAAGAATTTGTCGATATTTCCGATTCAATCTTCCTGTTCCTAGATTTTCTAGGGGAATAAATTGTTATTCCCTTCCTCTACAGATACAGAGAAACCTTTCTTTATCTTTAAAGTCACAAGATAAGATCCATTTCCACTATCTTTCTTTGATTCCAGATCAAGATGAATTTCTATCTAGCTAAGTCTGTATAGCTATCAGATCACGGCTTCATGTACGAAACATTTCTATATTGCCGTATCCGATATTTTTGTTATAGCAGTGTAATGGAGAATGGATACGAGAAAGAGATAAGACTCAATAGAAAAAATATTCGAAGCGTCTTTTTTGCTTTGACCCGCGTGAAGATATACTCTAGAATTTTCGATTTATCGGAAGGAAGAAGGAAAAG